TTCAAATGATTCATATCATCAAGTGTACCCATTCCAAATTTCATTCCAATCAAATGATCCGCAGCTGTCAATATATCTCGCGGTAACAAAAATGTATTGTTCTGAGGTATATCAAGATTCAGCCTTCGGTTAATATTTCGTCGACCAATCCCTCCTAATTCACATCTTTGTTGAAAAAATTTTTTTTGTAATTCCGTACATAAAGATTCAGGAAATACAGGATCTCCGCCTACACAAGCAAATTGGCGATAAAACTCCAAAATGGCATTTTCTTTTGACCCGATTTTTTTTTCCTCCTTTTCATTCAGGAAAGACAAGAAAATTTCAGGGTAGCAAACGTTCTCTAGAATTTCGCTTAAATTCGAACCCATAGCTGATGATAGAACTAGAATAGATATTTTCTGTTTCCTACTTACACGAGCCCATATCCTTGCTTTTCGATCAATCTCTAACTCTAATCTTCCTCCCCAATCTGATATTATGGTGCCGGTATAGACCGAAATTCCGTTATGGTCCAATTCTGACCGATAATAGATACCTGGGCTTTGCAATATTTGATTGATTACAATTCTATATATTCCATTTACTATAGAAGTTCCCAGGGAATTCATTAGAGGAATGTTTCCAATAAAAATTATTTGTTCTTGGATATCCCTACAGTTTTTCCAAATTAATCCCGCGGATATATATAATTCAGAGGAATGTGTAAGTGATTCATATACAGCATCGTTTTCTTTTATCGAGGGTTCGACCAATTGATATGTTTCCACAAATAATTGAAATTCAATTTCTTGATCTGTATCTTCAATTTTGGGAAACTTAAAAAGTTCTTCTGTTAAGCCCCGATCAATGAATCGACAAAACCCTTCAAATTGTATTTGATTCAATCCGGGTAGTGTAGACATTCCTTCATTTCCAACCCCAAGCATTTTCAATTTCCCCATTTCATTTATTTTATAGAAAATATCCCACGCTGTCATTCTTCATCGAATCACATGAATATATTTAGCAATAATGGAATTTCGGTTCTTTTTACTTTACTGAATCACATGAAATTTTACCTAACTTCGTCTATGAAATACCTATTATGAAAAGAGGAATAAATATAATTTTATACGCAAATTGGAATTTTTTTGTAATAAAACAAACCAATCTAATCTATCTAACTTCTAATATAAATCGACACAAATTTCTAAAATAAAATTCACCTAGACTTCGGGGGTTTTTTAAGAATTACGATTCTCAAAACAAAAATTGAATTCGGAATTTGCTCGGCTCGATGAGATAAAGATAGAATCTAATAAGCAGAAACAATATAGTATTGATTTTTTAGCACTTCCTTTTTCAATTGTTCGAAAACGAATTCACAAAGCAGAGAGATATTTTTACCTCTTTTTTTTAGAATTTGAGAATACGATTGCAGTGCGTAAAAAGACTAGGATTTATTAAACATGCATAGCTCTAACCCCAACTATAGCTATCTATGTCTCTTACTTTATTGCAGTAATATTTGTTCGGGACAGCGCGTATGTCGTGTTAATTTCTTTTTTCTATTCACCATCAATTCAATCAATATATTCTATTTAATTTAATAAAAAATTGGCCCAAAAATGGACGCACGAGAATTTCTTTCAAATTCCATAGAATATTAGGTATGATATAAGAATAAGATACCCGATTCTATAATATCTGTGTAAGAATAAAAATTTATGTTCTGGGGTTGACATATATTCACCGTTGCTGTTATAATTTCAATTATAATTGAAATTGAATTGAGAAGGATTCTTTTTCAATAAAAAAACCAATATTCATTGGTTATGTATCAATTTTGATTTTTTTATTTCATTAAGAAAAAACCTTTTTCGATTCATATTTAGGAATTTGTAGTTAATGGTTGAGCTTTGTCCCGAGATTATTTTTGCTTTTGTGACTGAAAGCTATACGTTTTTCAATAGAAAAGGGAGGAGATCCCTTTAAAAAAGGGGATTGCAGAAAATGGAATTTAAGATACAAACACATCAAAAAAAGAAGTTTAGAACCCCGTCCCTTTTTTGTTTGGTTTTTTGAAGGGAGGGGTATTCTCATATATTTTTTTGTATTATTTTGGCGATATGGCCGAGTGGTAAGGCGGGGGACTGCAAATCCTTTTTCCCCAGTTCAAATCCGGGTGTCGCCTGATCGACAAGAGAATTGAAATAAATAGTTTATTCCGTTTTGTTGATCGAGGAAGCAAGTGCGGCAAAAGGACTTTTGAGACTTGTTTGATGCAAAATTCTAAGCATCAGTAGGTTTGTTCTATAAAATGCTTGAAATCTTTTTGTCTCGAATTCAACGAAAAATTCATTTATTTATAGTAGTGAAAAGGAATCGAAATGATAGTCCTTTTACTCCACTACTACTGTAGTGTTGGTCTACAGATTTGGTTGGGTCTTGAATAAGAATGGATAGGTCGGACGGGAAATATAATTCCATTTTTCGTCGGGGGGTTTGAAGAAAAGCCTTGTATACAGACTTATGTAAAGTATATGAACACTTATGCATTATTAGTTAGATTAAAAATATAATTAGATTTCTTTTTTATTATTAATTTGTTTATTTTTTATATTTCAAATTATTTCTTTTCGGTAAGCTCTGGTGAAAGACTTTCAGAGGCTTTTTTCCTATTGTTTTTTGTTTTAGAGAAGAAATCGGGAGACGATAAGGATTAGATCAAATGCAAATAAGAGAAGAGTATAAAAAAAATCAATCTTGATTCTATATTTTTGAAATTTAACTTAATGAAATGGGGCAAACTAAAACATAGATCTTTTTCTTACTACCTGTTAGTAAGATTCATTCCCTTAATACTTCCAAAGATATCTCTGGATATTTTTTATTTATGCATAATATTTGCATAATATTTTTTTTTTTTCAATTCTACTAGAAATCAGATAAGAACTTGTTAGATGTTATAATTGGATTGATTGAATTGTTTCATCAATTATGTTATCCAGGAATCTTTTTTTGACTCTGTACCAGCGATTCCACTATTATTATAAAATTTTTAGTGAAAATTAAATAACAAAAGAATACAAGAAAAATTAGTAAACAATAATGAAATAATTCCTTCATATTGATAGCGATAGGAGACAAAATTTACATGGATATAGTAAGTCTTGCTTGGGCTGCTTTAATGGTAGTTTTTACATTTTCCCTTTCCCTTGTAGTATGGGGAAGAAGTGGACTCTAAGGGTACTATTTATTGAGTTAAGGGATCAAACTGTATCAATTGTTTTATAGCTGGGTTCTGCAATTTTTTAACGATTGAATTTAGTTATTTGATTAATACTAATTAATTAAATGCAATTATATCTGCATTTTTTAATTCTATTGTATTCCAGTGGTGGAATGTATTCTATGTATAATGTATAATATTGAAAATACTCTTTCAATCAAACAAATATTTGAATTGTAACCATCTTCGTATTTTGAAAGTCAAGGGAATACAAATAATGGGAAATGGATTCCCATTCCAACCAAATTGTTTCTAAATAGAATTCGTGGAACCCCCGGATCATCTGTCAATTATTTAATCAATTCATTTTTTGGAATGCTAAAATACTATATTTATAATATAAGAAATTATATTAAATATCCTACCGAATATCATACCGAATATGATACCGGGAAGAATCAGAAATAGAAAAATTCTATATCGATATATATCCATCTATAGATATAGATAGTTGTTAATATGAAAATAAATATTTATAGGTATAGGTAGATGGATTGGTACATATTAAACCCTTTTATTTTTTCAAATCAATAAAACATAGAGTCAAACTTTATAGACTACCATAATAGATAGTATAGTCGAAAGAAATAGATTTGATTTCTTTCGACTATATGGATTTCATAAAATTTTGCTGATTGTAGTCTTATCATTTCATTTAAAACTAAGACCCGAAATTGAAATCCTTTTTTCATTTTTTTTATTCAATCATTATCAATCATTGCATTGATAAGAAATCAGAAGTCATTTTGAAGTAAAATTAGTCACTTTGACTTACCGTTTTTACGTAAATTATAAGTAAAAAGGCAGTAGGAACTAGAATGAAGAGTGCAGTAGCTATAAATGCGAGAATATTTACTTCCATAATCTCTATGTTTTCTTTCTCTTTAATTTCTAAAAAAATTAATACTTCGGGATTTAATCCCATATAAATGTTCAATCTTTCGGCGGTAAATTCAATGGTATCAATTTTATCTCGATGATATCAAATCGAATCAATATCACGAATAACAATATCTGAGCTATCAAATCGATTCATAGTCGAGAATTAAATAGTATAACATAGGAAGATCTTTTATCCATACCAAATAAAAAAATTTTACTTTCTAATGCAATCAAAAATTCCTTTTTTATTTCTTTCTTCATCGCAACCTTTACTTTATTATTTCTATTATATATTTTATACCTTAAACTAAAAAAGAAATAAAAAAAAAGGGGGGATCCCTGTTAGAAATAATATTTTTTTTGATTTTATTTATATCCATCGGGACTGACGGGGCTCGAACCCGTAGCTTCCGCCTTGACAGGGCGGTGCTCTAACCAATTGAACTACAATCCCAGGGAATAAATCGTATAGCATACATATTCTTACAATTTCATTCAAACCCTTTTTTCTATTTGTTCTATTTGATTTGAGATTCAACCGTTGTACTGTAACTGAAAGAGGCGGGCTTTTTTATATATTGATTTGATATAAAATATATATATATGGGTCTGCACTTTAGCGCAGATCGACACGGATTACTCGTAAGCCGTTCGTTATTGCCAAATCAATTGACAAATTAATAATTGAAAAAAAAAAGAGTCTTTTTTTTTTTATTTTAATGTTTTCCTTAGACTTTATACTTACAGATCCTGTACGGAATTTAGCAAAATCCTAATTCCTAATTTGTAGAAAAAATATGTAATGTAATACAGACGTATCCGAGCACATCGGTCATTTTCATAA